GAACCTTTGATCATCACTTAACTTATTCAATTAATAAATGAAATGACTAAAAATTCGGAGAAACATTTGATTTGTCCGTGGGTCAAAATAAACATAAACAGAATTTTTAAGGAAAAAAACCTTCGATTTATAATTTATATATATATAAATATAATTTATAAAATTTTCAAAATCTTTGAAATTGTTTTTTAGTCCAGTCGCGAGGTCTGAATAGTAGGTATGAATCATAGTTCAAATATCTTGATCTATTCCACATATTCCGTGCTCCAGATACAAAAATGAATATCCGACGAAGCAGAACTCATCTCTCTCAAGATGACAGACCCATTCTCTGTACTATCAATAGGATCAATTATAACAAGTCACACACTCATATTCCGGAAATACAGAAACAAAGGAATTCCACGGTCGAACTGCCAGAATGGCCTAGAAATCCACGTCCTGAGTGATTCATTTTGGATTGAAAAGCCAGGACTTCATGATTTTTATGGATCTAATTCATTGAAATTCCATCCAGCAAAACGGAAGAATTATAAATCTCCAAAATAATAGATAGGAATACCGCAAATAGAGCCATTGCGATCCCCATCAAAGGGGTAGTTCCCCACCCAGGAGCTACTTTCCCATATTCCGAATTCAAAGGTTTCAATAAATTCCCTACAGTAGTTCGTCTTGGACCAGATCTAGAACTACCCTCAACGGTTTGTGTAGCCATAAATCCTATTGCATTGGTTGAGATCGGTTGACTTTGTATACGATTCCGTTGTAAATAAACGATCTTATCATAGATCCATTGTGGTCTTGAAATTTTATAATAATGGAAACAGCAACCCTAGTCGCCATCTTTATATCTGGTTTACTTGTAAGTTTTACTGGGTATGCCTTATATACCGCTTTTGGGCAACCCTCTCAACAACTAAGAGATCCATTCGAGGAACACGGGGACTAGTTGAAGTAAAGTAATGAGCCTCCCATATTGGGAGGCTCATTACTTTACTTCAACTTAAATAATGTAAGATTGAAAAATCATTTCTTAGTCGGAACCTTAGGAGGCTCTCGAAAAAAAATAGCGAAAAAAATTATTCCTAGAGTCGAGACTAAGAGGAATGTATAAACCAATGCTTCCATAAATTTGATCGTGGTTTACAATTATAGCTTCCACACCTGTTCATTTGGGATCATCTCCCAGATTAAGAAAGGACAAGAGTCAAAGAAAGGGCGGTGATTCAAATCAAGATTTCTCTGGTACTCTATGTCAAAGTTAAATCACAAAAATACAATTGAGGCGAAAGATCCAAGAGCAGTGTTGTATCAGACTCCTTGTCTCCTTGTAGTTGGATCTCCAAGTTTTTGGAATGCTCCAAATTCCACTTGAGCATCCAAATCTGGGTCAATACCAGCAAAAACATCTCTGAACAAAGTTCTAGCACCATGCCAAATGTGTCCGAAAAAGAAGAGCAAAGCAAACGAAGCATGTCCAAAAGTGAACCAACCCCTTGGGCTGCTACGAAAAACACCATCAGATTTCAAAGTAGCACGATCTAATTCAAAAATTTCACCCAATTGAGCACGTCTAGCATATTTTTTCACAGTAGCAGGATCACTATAACTGACTCCATCAAGTTCGCCACCATAGAACTCAACAGTTACTCCTACTTGTTCGACACTATACTTCGATTCTGCCCTTCTAAAAGGAACATCGGCTCTTACAATTCCGTCTCCGTCTACCAAAACTACTGGAAATGTTTCAAAAAAAGTCGGCATACGACGTACAAAAAGCTCGCGCCCGTCTTTATCTCTAAAGACGGGATGTCCTAACCATCCAACGGCTATTCCATCCCCGTTGTCCATCGAGCCCGCTCTAAATAATCCTCCTTTTGCTGGATTATTGCCAATGTAATCATAAAAAGCTAATTTTTCGGGAATTTTAGACCAAGCTTCTGATAAACTCTGATTTTCGGATAGTCCGGCACCAACCCTTCGATATATTTCTTGCTGGAAGTATCCTTGATCCCATTGATAACGAGTGGGACCAAATAATTCGATCGGGGTAGTTGCTGAGCCATACCACATAGTTCCAGCAACAACAAAAGCTGCAAAAAAGACAGCAGCGATACTACTGGAAAGGACAGTTTCAATATTACCCATACGTAATCCTTTGTATAGGCGTTGGGGCGGGCGGACACTAAGGTGGAATAGACCCGCCAATATCCCCAAGGTACCTGCTGCAATATGATGAGAGGCTATTCCTCCCGGAACAAAAGGATCAAAACCTTCTACCCCCCATGCAGGATTTACGGATTGTACTTTTCCAGTTAGTCCATAAGGATCAGACACCCATATTCCAGGACCATACAAGCCTGTTACATGAAATGCACCAAACCCAAAGCAAGCTAACCCTGAGAGAAATAAATGAATTCCAAAGATCTTGGGCAAATCCAAAGAAGGTTTTCCTGTACGTTCATCGCAGAATATTTCGAGATCCCAATATACCCAATGCCAGATAGCTGCCAAGAAGCACAAACCTGAAAAAACAATATGTGCCCCGGCCACACCTTCGTAACTCCAAATACCCGGATTCGTTATAGTCCCTCCTGTGATACTCCAACCGCCCCATGAATTGGTTATTCCTAAACGAGTCATGAAGGGTATAACGAACATACCTTGTCTCCACATTGGATCAAGAACGGGGTCAGAGGGATCAAAAACTGCTAATTCGTATAGAGCCATTGAACCGGCCCAACCAGAAACGAGAGCTGTATGCATTATATGTACAGCAAGCAAACGACCGGGATCATTCAATACGACGGTATGAACACGATACCAAGGCAAACCCATGGAAATACCCCTTTATCAAATAAAAATAGACACCATGTAACTTTATCGCATTGGAAAAGAAAGACTATGCTATGGACGCTATGGACCTCTCCCTTTCAGTGGATTATTTCGGAGCAAGGGTTAATATTTATTTTTTTAATTCCATATTCGTTAGTAATAATGGAACAATTCTGTTCGTAGGAACAAAGATAAGCAGATCTATTCTATACCCGATAAGTACCAATACGCAATGGGGATTGGTCCCATTTTCTATGAGCGAATACCTAGATACTTGTTCATCATTCGAACAGCCCGACCCATTCGTAATAATTTTACTTTATTCGTTTAGTCTTACTCTATGAACTTTCCAATCTAGGGATAAAATACGACATTACGTTTTCACATCAAAGTCAAATATAGTATTTAACTCCCCTTTCTTTCAGTTGATGCCTATTGGTGTTCCACAAGTACCTTTTCGGAGTCCTGGAGAGGAAGATGCGGTTTGGGTTGACGTATAGTGCGGCTTGTCAGACATATTGGGTCATATGGGATTTCCCCGTTCTCTCCCCCGATCGAGATACCCTCTGTTTCGCCCAAAAAAGATTGCTTGAACCATCAATAAATAATTTGGAGCGTGAAGTGCAATTAGATCCGTTTTTTAGGGGGTAGAAATAAATATTATCAAGTATAAAAATTTATGGTTGCCTTGGTTGGACCGAGAAAATGAAGTATCCAGGCTCCGTTCAAAAAATACCCAATTGGTTAATATATGTATGATTACGACTTGTATCATAAGTGATTACTTTATAGGATATGAGTGATCTCAAACTGCCAATCAATGAAATAATATGATGACTACATCGAATATTTGTTGTAAGAAAGGCATGAAATGAATTGAAAAAAGTCGTACAAAAAGCGGTATTGGGATCATTTGTCCTATATGTGCAAATTGAAATCGGGCGGATCTTTACCCGGAGTAGAGCATAAACCTAAAATAATTGAGTAGGCCCATTCAGGAACAAGAAAATTACATCGTAATTTGGGTTGGATTTCGATGAAACAATACATCAATGAGAGGTTAATTCGATAAGTTTAGTGGATTCTTTTCTTTTTTTTTTTTTACGGAGAGACGCGCAAAAAATCATCTTTCTTAAAAAATATACAAGAAAAGCCCCTTCCATTAGGAGGTAGAAAAGTCCTACTATAAAAAAGAAGGCGGGCTGGAATCAACACATTGATTCGTTTTTTCACAATTTTTTTGAACCGTATGCATCCAAAGGTGCGTGTACGGTTCCTAAGGGATAAAATTTTGTCCTAATCAACCGACTTCATCGAGAAAGATTACTTTTTTTAGGCCAAGAGGTTGATAGCGAGATCTCAAACCAACTTATTGGACTTATGGTATATCTCAGCATAGAGGATGAGATCAGGGATCTTTATTTGTTTATAAACTCTCCCGGCGGATGGGTAATACCCGTAGTAGCCATTTATGATACTATGCAATTTGTGCCACCAGATGTACATACAATATGCATGGGATTAGCCGCTTCAATGGGATCTTTCATCCTGGTTGGAGGAGAAATTACCAAACGTATAGCATTCCCTCACGCTTGGCGCCAATGAGTTTTTATTTGAGAGAAAAAAGAAGACTATGCCTTCGCGATATGTAATATGAATATTAAGTAATAATAGCATGGCACTTCGAGTTCGATATGAACAAACCATTATGGTTTTTTCATAACATGAGATTATGTATCGGGCGAGTAATATGAGACAAAAGGTATTTCCGATTTGATCTTATCTATCCGGGGTTCATTTCAGCGTCACAAACTTTTTTGTTTTCACACCAGAAGTCTCTTTCCAATATTTATGTTATGAAAGAGTACTAAAATTTATGAAAGAGTACTAAAATGAAAAAAAAAAACAAGATCATTTTTTTACTTATTTGTTTGATCGGATCAAAAAGAAACTTTGGGATTGCTGAATCACATACGAGATAAATTCAAAATATAGAAAGCAACGGAACCATCATAGTATTTTTTAACTCCTCTGAAAAGAAGGGTGGTAAATGGATCACTTTTCCATTTGGGTCTGATATATCCTATTTCTCTTTTTGCTCGACGGAAAGGAAAAGTAAATTCCATTGTGGAGCCGTATGCAATGCACAAAAAATGCCTGTACGGTTGTTCAATTATAATATATTCTTATTTTTTTGTTATTCTTTATCTCTTTCCTTCGTCCGATCATACGAGATCTAGAAACCATTCATTATGTTATATCATCAGGGTAATGATCCACCAACCTGCTAGTTCTTTTTATGAGGCTCAAACGGGAGAATTTGTCCTAGAAGCGGAAGAACTGCTGAAACTCCGCGAAACCCTCACAAGGGTTTATGTACAAAGAACGGGCAACCCCTTATGGATTGTATCCGAAGACATGGAAAGGGATGTTTTTATGTCAGCAACAGAAGCCCAAGCTCATGGAATTGTTGATCTTGTAGCGGTCGAAAATGCCGGGGATTTCACGTAAATCCGCGATTTCATTTTGAACCAAACCATAATTTGGATGAACCTAAATTTCATGTTTTTTCTGCTCTGCTTACCGGGGTAAATTGAAATTGAAATTTCAATATAGGGTAAAAAAAAATGGAAATAATTCAATTCATAATCATCTGGTTAGGATTGATCTAAACCGGCCCATTTTTTTTATATACGATTTAGCATGCCAACTATTAAACAACTTATTAGAAACACAAGACAGCCAATAAAAAATGTAACAAAATCCCCCGCTCTTCGGGGATGTCCTCAGCGTCGAGGAACGTGTACTAGGGTGTATGTGCGACTCGTTCAGATCATGAGCTGGAAAAAAAGAAAGGAACATTTTTTCCAGTATCAATGACCCGTACCAATGAATAGGATGGAAAAATTCCATTCAATATAATATATAAATCTAAAAAACCTCCATTGTGTATGAAATTTATGGTTTCTATTGGTGCAAATCCAATCACTTCAATGGGAGATGAGAAGCAATTCCCCATTGGTAACAAATGGTTATCCATTAAGCGGGGGAAATAGTATTTAAGAAGCAAAAGAATTATGCTCCCACTCTTGCAAGAACGGACGAACATGGTCAGCTACCTAGCGAACCTTTGTAATTAAATACCGTCACTGTATGGGTAGATCTCATTGTGAAAAGACCTATTACTGGATAATTCATGGGTAGAGTCAAAGAATGTGAACTGTACAAGTTACTAATAACATTGATTAAATGAGGGAAAGGACTCCGGTGTATAGAGAGGACCTCACCGTTTAAGAAGCAACCATAGAAACGATGGAACCCACTATTTTTCCATTTTCCTTTACTATTTATTGATACTTTATACTATATATACTCAACTTAATATATACTCAACTTAATTTACAATTTACTATTTTGTTGATACCTAGTATCAATACAATTTCTTATTTTGAGGTTAAACGCTTGGAAAAAATCGTGGTTGGGAAGGTCATAGTAGCAAAAGCCATTGGAATTTTTTTATACATCGGACGAATCCGTTTTGTTATTAATAGACCAGGAAAGGGGAAAAGAATGGCTGAAAGAAAATAAATCAATTAGTTATTCATCAAAGTTTAATTTGATTCAATGACCAGAATTAGACGCGGGTATATAGCTCGGAGACGTAGAACAAAAATTCGTTTATTTGCATCAACCTTTCGAGGGGCTCATTCAAGACTTACTCGAAGTACTATTCAACAGAAAATGAGAGCCTTGGTTTCTGCTCATCGGGATAGGGGCAGGCAAAAGAGAAATTTTCGTCGTTTGTGGATCACTCGGATAAATGCAGCAATTCGTGAGAGTGGGGTATCCCATAGTTATAGTAGATCAATACATGATCTGTACAAGAGGCAGTTGCTACTTAATCGTAAAATACTTGCACAAATAGCCATATCAAATATGAATTGTCTTTACATGATTTCCAATAAGATCATTAAATAAGGCGATTGGAAGGAATACACCACCATAATGATTTAAACGGGGGCCCCCGGAGAATGAGCTCCGGGAAAGTACAGTAGAAATTAATAAAACAGTAAAAATGAATGAACACATTTCAATAACAAAAAGAATAAATCTTTTTTTCTTACGACGTGACAATCCAATATGGATTCTCTAATTTTTCGAACAAAAAATCAATCTGAGTTGGGGTTCGGATTGGAATTTTTATTCAATTGCAATTGAGGAATAGGCCTATCTATTTATTTCTAGTTCGAGGACCTGTAGTTCTAGGAGTCGACTCAGTTCTCTCAAATTGTTTCTCATTATTAAGAAAAGGTAACAAAGATAAAATACGAGCTTGTTTTATAGCAATAGTAATTAATCGTTGTTGTTTCAAAGTCAATCTATTCACTCGTCTAGATAATATTTTTCCTTGTTCACTAATAAATCGACTAATTAAACTCATGTTTCTATAATCAATTCGATCCCCCGACCCAATTGGGGGCAAACGCCTACGAAAAGATCGCTTGGATTTAAGAAAAAGTCGCTTGGATTTATCCATGGTTTATTCCTTATCTTTAAAATCCTATTTCTTAATTCTAATTTTGGATCCGACCGAAATAGGATAAAATAAATAGGATTTGGTTGTTTTATTTTTATAGTTTTTATATATATATTATTATGTAATTATATGTAATTTTTTCCTGTTCCTTGAATGAAGGGGTTACACACGCATTACACTTTATCTATTTTTTTATCTCCCCATGAATCGTATGCTTGTAACAATGGGGGCAAAATTTTCTCAATTCCAATCGACTAGGCGTATTGTGTCGATTCTTTTGAGTAATATATCTGGAAATGCCCCGGGATTCCTTATTAATATCGTTTCGGACACAACTGTTACATTCCAAAATAACTCTTACTCTGACATCCTTACCCTTGGCCATGAACCTCCTTTTTTATTTTGGATTCACTCAACTCTTCCATTTTCGATCCGAAACGAAGAAGAAAAAAGAAGTTGCTGACTCGAAAACCTAAATATTTCCTTTCAATCAATAGATAAATAATAAATAGATAAATAATAATAAGTAATACAATGATTTCTAACTATCAATTAGTTCTATTCTAATATCGGTATTTCATTTAATTATCTTGTATGCTTTTTGTTGTCCTCGACTCTTATTTCCTTTCCGTTTCTGTTCTCCCTCTATTACTTCAGCTTGAACCCGAGTTTCGTTGCGGACGAATCTCTTCTTTGATTCTTTCTCTTTCCTTCTTTTTTTATCCTAAAAAAAGGAGAGTAAAGAACAAAACAAAGTAAGGGGGGTTAGTCACAGATAATTTATTGTATCTCTAATCTTCTTCATCCCTAACTAGAATGAAAAAAAAGGGAATGTCAACGCATCTGGGAATAAACGATTGATCTCTATCAATAGACCTGCTAAAGACCCGAACCACAGAGTGCTTAACACGGGTGCCACGGAAAGATATGTTTTTAGATCTCGCATTGAAAATCCTCCTTTTTTATTGTAATACATATATGATCAGATATATATGTAGATAAGGATCGCTTGTATTTGTACGCGGAATCCCTAACTAAAATGGGTATATATATAACGGCCCGGTAGATGATATTTTCCTTTCTTTACAACAGAAAAAGACGTCCACTTACTTTCTGAACATTACTGATACAAATTGATTTATATGTTGGGTTTAATTTATAATAATATATAGATATGTAATGTAGTATTATATGAGAATATGTTATATGAGACGAAAAAAAAAAGAAAAGACAAGATAAATTGTATATCAATGGAGGAAATAACGATGTGGAAAACAAGACGGGGATTCTCTACAATGACACTGTAGTCCAATTGAAAGGGATGTAGCGCAGCTTGGTAGCGCGTTTGTTTTGGGTACAAAATGTCACGGGTTCAAATCCTGTCATCCCTATACTATTACTTCTCCTATGTGCAGTAATGAAGGATCAATTGAGATCAATGAAAATTGGACATACATAATCCTATATGATACTATATGCATGCAAGATATAGTGGGGTTAAAAATGGAATCCCTTTATTTACGGTCTTTTATTCTTTTATATTGTGATAGGAAAGCGCTCTTAGTTCAGTTCGGTAGAACGTGGGTCTCCAAAACCCGATGTCGTAGGTTCAAATCCTACAGAGCGTGATTCTGTTCTTCTTGTTTCGAATTACAATGAAATAACTTTACTAACTTGAGCAACAACTCGAATTTGACCTCCTCCTTTCTTTAATCCGCAGGAGGTCAATCAAAAAAAGAGATGTTATTTAAAAAGAGATGTTACTTAATCAAAGGTCCAACTGATCGCCGCGTCTGTATTGCAAATATGCAGTTACGAATAATCCAGCCAAAGTAATAGGAATTAGGCCTAACACGATTCCAAATAGTAAAACTTCAATCATTTTAATTTGTTTGAAAGGGTAGGTAAAAGGGGGGAGGTAATATCTATCCCTAAATATTAATCCAAATCGCCCATGAATCTCAATAACCAAGAATTTGCAATTTACATGGGAAGGAACTATGGACTACCTGGAATCTCACAAAAACATTTATTTTTTTGAATTGTTCATTCAATCAATTTCAAATAAGTCGTATCTTGCTCAGACCAATAAATAGAGCTGAGGTTATAGTTAAAGCCGCCAGTAGAAAACCAAAATAACTAGTTATAGTAGGCATGAAGGAACTAAATGGGATATTTCTATTTATACATATGTTTATGAAACACTTACCTAAGTTTCTATTTTTGAGAAATATATACAAGATAAGAAAAAGACCAATTGAGAAAATCAGCCTCAATTGAAAGTTGAAAGCTTTTGATTTAATTTATCATTCATTTCATTATAGGCGTCACAAACATAGAGTGGCAGAAGGAAAGTAAAAAAAAATATTGGTTCACCATCTTTGACATCTACCGATCCCATGATTCCGACTCAACAGATTCGTTGAGCAACTCTTGAATAAAGTAATAGTAAATATAGTAAAAAAAACTTTGTCATGGAACTTAATTTATAAATTAAACTCTCTTTGAATCACTATGAAATAAAAATGATAAATCATTTAATTTATCATTTTATTTATGGATCTTTTATTTTTCAATTGTATCGATTCCTTTTTTTTTTTTGTTTGGAACGAACGAAGGACCTTATAA